TATCCGAATTCTAACGAAAAATCATTATTAATAATCCAAGACCATACATATTGATAGACAGAACTACTATTTATTTGCTGAATAGAAAGATTCATGGAAAAAATCATGACTATACTTAACAACAAAACGCTCTGAAAAGCCCACATACGGCGAAGACTTTTTGTTGCCGTCGGAAAAAGAAGAAGTCCCAACCCTATTAACATAGGAACTGGAAGTGGAAGAAAAGGTATTATCCACGCATATTGATATGTCTGTTCCATAAAAAAAGTTTTTTATTCTTAATTAATTGTTTCCGATTCACCGGATCTTACCTTTCGAAAAAGTCAATAAAAAATCAAGATATGCACTAACTGATTTAAGAAGTTTATATTAGTATTTATTAATATTAATAATTCTGAGTCTTTTCAAAACCGTTCAAATATTCAAAAAAGAAGTTACAATTGGTCAAATGATATGACCAAGTGACATATAAAAAAACGAACACTTATAATAGGAAAATAAAAATAGAATAATTTATCGTAATCAAAATTTATATTCATAGAGCAAGGATAAAAATTTAGCCTAAAAAGAGTACTTGATGCTGATACGAATTATAAGATTAACAAAGGTCATCGGTCTAATGAAAAAAACTCTTGATTTTAGTTAGTTTATTTCAATTCATTAACTAATTTTCAATTAATTAACTAATTCATTATGGGATTGATTGTTTTCCATTTCAATCAAAACAATTTATTAGTAAAAAATATGGAACTAAAATGAACTTTTTAGCGAGAAAGGATCAAAAATGACTGAGATCCTTTTTTATCAAACCACGTATCTTTTAACAGATTTATTACTAGTCTCATTCGAATTTTAAAATTGAATTTAGTTGTATTTTTTTCTAGTTTGACTATCAATTTATTAGTCAAAAGTACAATCCTGGTATTTTATTACATGTAAATCAAGTATAGAATGCCGAAAATAAAGGTCTTTTAGATTCTTTTTTTATTTTATTAAGTTTGATTTGATTTCTATGACATGCAGATTCTAAAGATATAACTTTGAGAGATAAACAACGCGAACTAATAGTTCCAAACCAAAAATTTTTGGTTTTACGGAATATTTTGTTATTTCGAGTCATTTTTGATCCAGTTTTCATGGATCTTTGACATATCTATATTTCTTTTTTATGAAGAGAATATTATATTATTTAGAGAAAAAATAGATAATGAATAAGAATAATAATAGAACAATAGATGTCTTTCACATCCAACTATAACAATGAGTAACTTCTTCATTTTTAAATGGCAGTTCCAAAAAAACGTACTTCGATATCAAAAAAGCGTATTCGTAAAAATATTTGGAAAATGAAAGGATATTGGGCGTCGTTAAAAGCTTTGTCATTAGGGAAATCTCTTTCTACCGGGAATTCAAAAAGTTTTTTTGTACGACAAACAAATAAGTCCTAAAATATTGGAATAATCGAAATGCATTTGATTCAAAAAATTGGATCAGTAATTTGTTAATATAAAATCAAAGTTCATATTAATATGAAATAGAATCTTAATGTTATGTCTAAAAGAATAATTCTTCTATTTTCTGAATTCTAAATCTAAAAATCTAAATAAAAAAATAAATACAATTTTTTATTTTTTTTTATGTTTTCACTCATATTTTGGTGGTGGGGAGTCTTTTTTTCCCCATCGACCTTTACAATTCCAATAAATAAAATTTTTTATCTTTTTCGGGAAGGGCAGATTGTTGAAACTAATGGATTCCATGTTAAAAACTAACTTCTTAATTTATTGCATTTACCATATGTAATGGATTTACCATATATCTCCAATTTTCAGATCATCAATAAAAGAATCAATAAAAGAACTTGATTGTTGAGATATTATTATATTATGTACAAGTGTCAATTTGCAGTACTCCAAATACAAAATAGTTTTAGATTCATTGAGAAAGATTCTTTTTTGTTTCAAATTTATGATTATGAAATCAGATAAACCAGAAATAATGACATGACAATAAGCGTAAAAAATGAAAAAAGTTTTTTCATTCTTTTTATTCTAGATTCTAGAGAGAGATTTCTATAGCTGCAAGAGTTCGATTTTAGAATCGCATAAACTACGTAAAAAGCCCTAAGATAAATGGACACTTAAAGGAAAATAAATGAAACTAATGAATCTTCAAATTGACTTTTGAACTCATTTTTTTTATCAATTAAATTTTTACTAAAAAAACATATTTGATTGAATTGACTTGTTCAATCTCGACTATTGAATATAAATAGGCTATTATGAATTCGAGCAAGCCGCTATGGTGAAATCGGTAGACACGCTGCTCTTAGGAAGCAGTGCTAGAGCATCTCGGTTCGAGTCCGAGTGGCGGCATGCCATCTTCTAAACGAGATCCAATAGATCCTATAATAAAAATAAATTAAATTCCCAATAATTAATATTAATATGGGGGATCCCCACCTTTTTTCTTTTTTATGATATTTTCAACTTTAGAGCAT